GAGGAATAATTGGGACTAGGGTCTCGAATTTATTAATAGAAGTATCTATTAGAAATGAATTCTCTAGCATTTGAATCCTTACCACCGAAGTGTTTAGTCGTACACTTGAAAGATAGCCCAGAAAATATAAGGAATGATTGTATAATTGGTTTATATGGATCCTGTCCGGGAGAGACCACAAGTAAAAATGACATTGCCAAAAATGGACAAGGTGAGATTTCCATTTCTTCATCAGAAGATGAGTCCCCTTTGAAGCCAGAATGGATTTTCCTTGATATCTGACATAATGCATGAAAGGGTCCTTGAACAACCATAGGTTCTTCTGAAAATCATTACGAAGCACTACTACAAGATGTTCTATTTTTCCATAGAAATGCGTTCGCTCAAGAAAAGTTCCAGAGGATGTTGATCGTAAATGAGAAGATTGTTTACGGAGAAACACTAATACGGATTCACATTCATATACATGAGAATTATATAGTAACAAGAAGAATCTTTGATTCTCTTTTTTCAAAAGAGAAATGGATTTCTTTGGAGTAATGAGACTATTCGAATTACGATACTCGTGGAGAAAGAATCGCAATAAATGCAAAGAGGGGGCATCTTGTATCCAGCAGTGAAGGGTTTGAACCAAGATTTCCAGATGGATGGGATGAGGTATTAGTATATCTGACACATGATTTAAATGTGATAATTTGTCCTCGAAAAAAGGAAATATTGAATGAATAGATCGTAAATTATGAGATTTTGCTATTTCTTTTTCTTCTAGGGAAGATACTAATCGCAGCGAGAATGGAATTTCCATAATGACTGCAAAACCCTCTGATACCATTTGAAAATTAAAATTCTTGTTGTGCCCAACGAATCTATTTTCGTTGGAATCATTAACCGAACGAATCAAATGATTCTGTTGATGCATTCGAGTAATTAAACGTTTCACAATTAGTGAACTGGATTTATTGTCATAACCGAAATTTTCCATAGGTTCGTAAAAAATCGATCCATTTAAACCATGATCATGAGCAAGTGCGTAGATATACTCCTGAAATAGAAGCGGATATAGGAAGTGTCGTTGCCTAGATCTATCTATTTCTAAATATCCTTGTAATTCCTCCATTTGAAATTATACAAAGGCACGGGGGATTTCTTGGGTTATCAAATGATACATAGTGCGATACGGTCAGAACAGGGTATATAGTAAGAAAAGAATAGATACCCCGGAGACGGGGAGTCCAATGAACGGATCCTCTCTCTTTCCATCCAATTTGTTTGTGTTCGTTATAGTTACAAGAGATGGTTAGAAATCCTTTATTTTTGCAACCCGATCGCTCTTTTGACTTTGGAAGAAATTCTCTTTATCAGTATACCGTTTCTTCTACACATTCGTCTCCACTCCATAATAGAGAAAGAATAGTTAATAGTTAGGATTCATGAAAAAAAAAAAGGAATCGATGATCCACTCACAGGAGAACCCTTTCCCGCATCAGGCACTAATCCATTTTTAACGTCTAATTAGATCGGGTAATCATTCGAATTATGAACCGAGCTCGTTGCTTTTGGTTTCCTTATAATTGGAGCCATTAGGGCTCTATCCATTTATTCACTCGACCAAACTGTGAATTGATTTGGTACCGTTCCAAGAATCAAAACAAGATTTTCTACCGACCCAGGAAGTATTCTCAGAGTTCTCCATTGATACGACATGCTGTTTTTTCCATTCATTCCCTTTCAGGATCAGTCGTGGTCTTACAAACCATACCAATGGTATGGACGAATCTGTTGCTTCATCCAAATGTGTAAAAGATCCTAGCCGCACTTAAAAGCCGAGTACTCTACCGTTGAGTTAGCAACCCGTATAAATATGGTGTGTAGATACGATCGGAATAAAAAAAAAAAAAAGAAATAAAGAGATTGGATTGCCCTACCCCATCAAAACATTGAACTAGCAACAAATCTAAAAGAAACATTTGATGATCAATTATGAACATCAAAATGTTCAGATCAGATTCAAATACAACGGATTCACGGATAAATATAGATAGATGTAAAAATTTGTGGACCCCCCTGTTTTGATCATTTTTTTTTCATTATCTTAAAAAGATACTTCTTGTGTCACAGTGAATCCGGCGAACCTAGTGAAGTAAAGAAACAAACTTATGGGACGTAGATAAATAGACCTATTTATCCACGATCGAATTATATTTGATCGATACACCATTGTCAATATAAATTGAATTTTGAGAAAAAAAAATGAAATAAAGAAAATAAAGACTTGTGTTGGATTGGCACTACATAGATAAGAAATGAAGTGTGTGGGGGGGGAATAAATAAAGAAGAAGTAGGAAAAAAATCTCTGGTTTTCAATAGAAGTACAAACAATAGCAAGATTGATCCCTTATTTATTCGTAGAGTCCCAACGAAAACCATCTGATTGATGGCAATCCCCTCAATTGCCAGTTATTTCACTCAATCTTTTTTTTCTATTTCATAAATTTTATTTCGTTTGATTAATTCGAAGTTCCTTAAATACTTCCGCCTTCTTTGAAATATCATGAACAGTTCCTGTAGGTTGAGCGCCTTTTTCAAGGAAATATAGAATAGCAGGAACATTTGAATAAGTTTGGTTCTTTATCGGATCGTAAAAACCCACTTTACGAAGATCTCTTCCTTCTCTTCGGGATCGAACATCAATTGCAACGATTCGATAGATGGCTCATTGGGATAGATATAGATGAACAATGCCCCCCCTAGAAACGTATAGGAGGTTTTCTCCTCGTACGGCTCGAGAAAGAATGATTCGAATTTATGTATTGTATATAGTGGCAAATGGATCCATAAAATCATCAATTAGATTAGGATTTGAGTCGTTTTTTTTTTTGGAAGGAATAAAAAAAAAAAAAAAGAAATCTCATTCGTACTCATAACTCAAGTTGGGTAATTCTCAAAGAGCTCGAAGGGAAATCCTTAGACATTTATTGAGCCGTCTCTAACCTCTTTTGTTTGTCTCGTCTAGAATCGATTTTCCTTTCTCATTCTGATCTAGTTATTGAGACAATTGAAAATGGCGTTTCCTTGTTCCGGTATCCTTTATCTTTGCTTTGAATCATTGGGTTTAGACATTACTTCGGTGATCCTTAATTGTTTCAAAATGGCAGCAACATACCTTTTGTTCTTTCTATTGAAGAATCATACAAATGGTTGATTCCCCTGTGATACACTTTTGATCGAAATAGTTTTACCAATTCCGACAAATTTTCCTTTTTTTGCTTTTTTATTTGAAACTTGTTCGAATTTGCGATTTCTATATCGAAGATATACTTACGAAGTTGTTCCAACTTATTGACTGGCACTAACCCTAGATCCTTCCCTCTGATAAATGAATCAAGAATTTATGCTCGAGCTCCATCATGTACTATTTACAACCCCCCCCGAATGGGGTCCTGGTGGCACAGAACAAACTATGTCGAGCCAAGAGCATCTTCATTGATATATAAAAAAATGGTGGATGCAAGAATCCACAGCCGATCATGTCCTTCAAGTCGCACGTTGCTTTCTACCACATCGTTTCAAACGAAGTTTTACCATAACATTCCTCTAATTTGGACCGGTATGGAATTGATTCAATATGGAATCATGAATAGTCATTGGCTCCATCGGTGCATAGTAGTCCATACTTTATTTTTATATATGTATGAATAGGTATTTCTCTGGGGAAATCTCAGCAAAAAGCCAAATTAACCCATATTCTGTTATAGGAATGAAACACATTTATAAAAAACACGAAGAAATGAGTTGATTAACACTTATTTACATCTACATCTTCAACATATTGTTATATTGTTCGGGACGATCAATCATGAAAGATCCAATTCCAATTCTTTCTCGAACAACTAAACTAAAGACGAGTCTTTAATTCGATTACCAATACTGGAACAAAATAAAATGAGTCATTAACCAAATAAGCTATTCTAATGACCCGGAAAAGTCGCAAGTGACTCGATAGGATAGATTCACCAATCTCACACTTCTTCGAATAGCGAGGATTTATAAGGTAAGGAATCATAAAAAATAAAATGGTTTCAAGAATTTCCTACTTCGACATCATTATCATTACTATAAATAAGTTTTCCTGTAAAGACTGAATTTAATTTGATCTCTAAATCAATCAAATCAACAAGTCGGCACAATCACAACGAGTAACTAAAAAGTTTAGCAGATATCTCATTGATTAAAGAGACGCGAATTCGATCATCATAAGAGAAATCCATGTTTCTTTTCCAATTGAATCATCAATGATTTAAATCAGATGGATGGGTCGAGAAAAAAATCCAATTTAGTTGTTTTCATGGGGATGGATAGAAAAGAGCTCATGGAAGATAAGATTAAGGTCGCTATTCTTTCATCTGATTGAGAAAATCCAAATCGTAGGAGTATGACCTTTCCGTATCCATCAGATACACCGAACAATTGTCACCGGGGGTCATCGTGTATATTTAAGAGATCACAAATCTTTTTCACCGAAACCGAAATACCGGTGTCACTGAAATAGAACAATAAAACTACATATGAGCATGGTTCATTTTCTACGGATTTTGCTTTATTTCAGGTTCAGAAATTTTTCCATTTCCATAAAGATAAACTAAAGTGAATGGAATCTATGAATCCCCCCCCCCATCGTTACATTGATTTCCAATTATTCATTGGAGCCTGATGCAAAATAAAAGCAATTAAGTCCAAAGAAAATACATCTGTTCCGTATTGAACTTTATTGTTTGTTAATGAGATCCGGATGACACAGATATTGATTGAAATTGATACCTTCCTTTGCTAATTAACTCGTATCTACACGAATTCTATGGGGATCATGAATCATACTCAAAGCCAATCAAAAAAAGATCCTCTTATGGGATGCTATACCATCTTGTATAGGTACAAAGCCGAATGGGTCCAGATTAATTCGTTGTTTCTATTTTATTTTTATTTTGCCCCACCCCAGTCTTAGGAGCTTTAATCCCAGTGATGGAATTAGTACCAAGAACTCCTCCTGTTTAGAATTCAGGATCCACATAAAATTAGTCATTTACCCCTATTTACTTTACCTTTCTTCCGCATGTCGACTCAGAATGCATCATGTGGGAATCCAAATTTGATAAATAGGGGGCATAAAGTCTCTCTAAATAACTAACTAACTTCAATATGAATATGAGCGGGGGGGAGACGGGCATACGCTGAATGGCCACCCAATCTTTTTTTTTTGAATGGAACTTTGATCTTTGTTCCCATCCTACCTATATCAAAAAGATATTTATTTCCATCCACGTGGCATTGACACTCGATTCTGTTTCTGTTTGTGAGAAACAGAAACAGGATCGAAAGGTAGGATATGATTCTTCTCTGAATCATTAGAAATCAGAAAGAAAGATTGGATCACATTGTATCCAACATTACACTCTTAAACAGAGGATTGTTAAAGAAAAGAGCACAATCTTTGTTCTGATAGAATCGGTCTGGGACGGAAGGATTCGAACCTCCGAGTAACGGGACCAAAACCCGTTGCCTTACCGCTTGGCCACGCCCCATTGAGATTTCTATTTGACACTAATAACACTAATATGGATATTGGTTGTTCGTCAATTCCAGCCCAAATGTCTATGGAATAGGTTGTTGCTAGGATTCGACACGTGTAGATGTAGAATCAAAAGAAATTCATTGATCATTATCTATAATTCAATTAAGATATTGTATGAAAGTATGATTCCTTCTATTCTCATTTGAGAATTGAAGGATTTTTGATTGGGGGAGTTCAAAGAAAAAGAAGGATTTTTTGTTTGGCCTATCTTCTCTTCTTTCTTCATTTTTCCCCAACTCACTAATAATGAAATTCTCCACAAGAGCGAAATTTTTGTTATGCTTAATATCTTTAGTTTGATCTGTATCTGTATTAATTCTGCCCTTCATTCGAGTAGCTTTTTCTTCGCCAAATTACCCGAGGCTTATGCTTTTTTCAATCCAATCGTAGATGTTATGCCAGTCATACCTGTACTCTTTTTTCTCTTAGCCCTTGTTTGGCAAGCTGCTGTAAGTTTTCGATGAGATCTTTAATACTGTCCTAGAAACATTCATGATTGATTCGCTAAAAAAGGAAAAATTCTATTCTAACAATTGATAAGATCAGAGAAGTCTTACATTATGAACTCTCGATTCAAACATTGAAATTCTTTTGGATAGCCGCGATGAATCTGGATCACCTCATTTTCTAATTCTGACTTTCCGGAGGTCAAAGACCTTATGTATGGTCCCTCACAATACCTAATTGTGGGTATGAAAGATCATTTTGGTAACGAAGGAATCAGAATCTTATTACAAATGAATTCCTGCAAATTCCTTTCTTTTCTAGAAACCACTCCATTTCTTGGTGTCAAAATGGGATATGTGGTACAAAAATAGAGAATCTATTCCCTTATTTCCCCCAAAAATGATCTTGGAGATTGTGTAATGCTTACTCTCAAACTCTTCGTTTACACAGTAGTGATATTCTTTGTTTCTCTCTTCATCTTCGGATTCCTATCTAATGATCCAGGACGTAATCCTGGACGCGAGGAATAAAATAAAAAAATCAGAAGTTTTTCGTTGCTTGATTTCTGAATTTTCTTATGATTTTCTCTATTCCATACATTTAACTAAGATAACAAGGGCTCGAGATTTTTTCGAATTCGAAAGATAACTCTCAAGTGATCAGAGGGAACGGAGAGAGAGGGATTCGAACCCTCGGTACGAATAACTCGTACAACGGATTAGCAATCCGTCGCTTTAGTCCACTCAGCCATCTCTCCCAATTACAAAAGGATAATTCATATGTGACGCGTGAAGTAAAGATTGATAAAAGTCTTTCTTTATCTTTCTTTTCTTTATTCTATATATATACGAATTTTATCAGCAATTGCATTTAGATAAGGATTCGAAACAGATATCTCCAATAGAAAGAGTACCTCTTTGATTTCGTACGAAAGGTTCTTTTATTCCCCCGGCCTGGCCAGTACCTATACCTAGCCAGGCCATTCCTTGTTTTGTTCCAATGAATCATAGATCAAATGATTTATCTGATTTGAAAACGAAAATACTTGTTATTGAAGCAGCAAGAAGGGCTATTTCCATTCCTATGACAGGAGTGTCATTTCTTATTATTCTTTGTTTTTCCTTTTATCGATTGACTTACTTTACTGGAATAAAAAAAAATGGAGCTATGGATTCTTGCACAATTCAACTTATTTTTATGTTCCGACTTCAATGGCTCTTTCGGGCCGGAACTGTCAGTAACGATTCCCCCAGCAAAAGAAAAGATATAACTTGTTATTTAAATGAACCTTCTTCTCCTATTTCATTAAGTCCCCCGTCGGAACACGTCAGCACTCACTCCAATTTTCATGATTCTGATCCTATCTTGATTACGTCTCACTCCCTTGTTCGACAAATGGTCCATTCATATACAATAATCATATT